GAATAAAAGAAATTAATAAAAAAGTTCCTCGATGGTCATACAAATTAATCAACGATTTTGAACAACAGGAGGGGGAAACCGAAGAAACTGTGGTAGAGGATCATCAGATTCGTTCAAGAAAATCCAAACGTGTAGTGATTTTTACTGATAACCAACAAAATACTGATGCTTATACTAATACCAAAGAAACTAATAATACTGATCAAACAGGCGAAGTTGCTTTGATACGTTATTCCCAACAATCGGATTTTCGTCGAGACATAATCAAAGGCTCCATGCGCGCTCAAAGACGTAAAACAGTTACTTGGAAACTCTTTGAAGCAAATGCGCATTCCCCTCTTTTTTTGGACCGAATAGACAAATCTTTTTTTTTTTTTTTTGATATTTCTGAACGTATGAAAAAAATTTTTAGAAATTGGATGTGGAAAAACACAGAATTCAAAATTTCGAATTATACAGAGAAAAAGACAAAAGAAAGCGCGAAAAAAAAAGAGGAGGACAAAAAAGAAGAAGACAAAAGAAAGGAGAAAGTGCGTATACAAATAGCGGAAGCCTGGGATAGTATTTTACTTGCTCAAGTAATGAGAGGTTTTTTATTAGTAACCCAATCAATTCTTAGAAAATATATTATATTACCTTCATTGATAATAGCTAAAAATATCGTCCGTATACTATTATTTCAATTTCCGGAATGGTATGAGGACTTAAAGGATTGGAATAGAGAAATGCATGTTAAATGTACCTATAACGGCGTTCAATTATCAGAAAAAGAATTTCCAAAAAACTGGTTAACAGACGGCATTCAGATCAAGATCCTATTTCCTTTTCGTCTTAAACCTTGGCACAGATCTAAGTTACGAGCCCCTTATAACGATCCAATGAAAAAGCAAGGTCAAAAAAATGATTTTTGTTTTTTAACAATTTTTGGAATGGAAGCTGGACTACCTTTTGGTTCTCCCAGAAAAAAACTTTCATTTTTTGAACCGATTTTAAAAGAACTCAAAAAAAAAATTCAAAAATTGCAAAAGAAATGTTTTATAATTCTAGGAATTTTTAAAGAACAAACAAAATTGTTTCTAAATGTCTCAAAAAAACCAAAAAAATGGATCATTAAAAACATTCTGTTTATAAAAGAAATAATAAAAGAACTCTCAAAAATAAACCCAATTATATTATTTGGATTGAGAGAAATAGAAGTATATGAATTGAGTGAAATTAAAAAAGATTCAATAATCAGTAATCGGATGATTCAGGAATCGTCCATTCAAATTAGATCTCAGGATTGGACAAATTATTCATTAACAGAAAAAAAAATGCAAGATCTGACTGATAGAATAAACACAATCATAAATCAAATAGAAAAAATTACAAAAGACAAGAAAAAAGGATTTCTAACTTCAGATAGAAATTTGAGTTCTAACAAAATAAGTTATGATGATAAAAGATTGGAATCACAAAAAAATATTTGGCAGATATTAAAAAGAAGAACTGCTCGATTAATCCGTAAATCCCATTATTTTATAATATTTTTCATTGAAAAGATATACATAGATATCTTTCTATCTATGATTAATATTCCTAGTATCAATACACAACTTTTTCTTGAATCAACAAAAAAAATTATTAATAAAAATATTAACAGTAATGAAGCAAATCAAGAAAGAATTAATAAAACAAATCAAAGTTTAATTAAATTTATTTCGATTATAAAAGAGTCACTTTCTAATACTAATATTAGTCTTAGTCAAAAAAATTCAAAGACTTTTTTTGACTTATCTTACTTTTCACAAGCATATGTATTTTACAAATTATCACAAACCCAACTTATTAAGTTAGAGAAATTGAAATCCGTATTTCAATATAATGGAACCCCCCTTTTTCTTAAGAATGAAATAAAGGATTTTTTTGTTGTAAGACAAGAACTATTTCATTCCGAATTAAGACCTAAGAATCTTCGCAATTCTGGAATGAATCAATGGACAAATTGGTTAAGGAGTCATTATCAATATCAATGTGATGTATCTCAAATTAAATGGTCTAGAGTAGTACCACAAAAATGGCGAAATATATTGAACTGTATAGCTCAAAATAAAGATTTATATAAAGATTTGTGTGATTTATATGAAAAAGATGAATTAATTCACTACGAAAAAAAAACAAAAATTGAAACGGATTTATTATTGAATCAAAAGGATAATTTTAAAAAACAATATAGATATGATCTTTTAGCATATAAATCTATAAATTCTGAAACTAAGAAGTACTCTTCAATTTATGGATCACCATTACAAGTAAAAACTAACCAAGATATTTTTTATAATTACAACACACATAAACAAAAATCATTTAATATGGTAGAAGATGATATTCGAGATATGGATAAAAATACGGATAGAAAATTTTTTGATTGGAGAATTCTCGATTTTTGTCTTAAAACGAAGGTCGATATTGAGGCCTGGATCAATATTGATACTGACACTAACAGTAATAAATATACTAAGACTAGGGTTAATAAGTATCAAATAATTGATAAAATCAATAATAAGGATCTTTTTTATCTCACACTTCAGCAAGATCAAAAAATCAACCTATCCAATCAAAAACCCCTTTTGGATTGGATGGGAATGAATGAAGAAATACTAAGTCGTCCCATATCAAATCTGGAACTTTGGTTCTTGCCAGAATTTGTGAGACTTTATAATACGTATAAAATGAAACCGTGGGTTATACCAATTAAATTACTACTTTTTAATTCTAATATAAAAAAAAATGCTAGTGAAAACAAAAGCATCACTGGAAATAAAAAAAGAGATCCTTTTATATCAATATCGTCGAATGAAAAAAAATCTCTTGAATTAGAAAACCGAAATCAAGGAGAAAAAGAATCCACGGGCCAAGCAGATCTTAAATCAGCTCTTTCAAACCAAGAAAAAGATGTTGAAGAAGATTATACGGGATCGGACATGAAAAAACATAGAAATAAAAAGCAATACAAGATCAATACAAAAGCGGAGTTTGATTTCTTCCTAAAAAGGTATTTGTATTTTCAATTGAGATGGGATGATTCTTTAAATAAAAAAATAATCAATAACATCAACGTATATTGTCTCCTGCTTAGACTGATAAATCCAAGAGAAATTACTATATCCTCTATTCAAAGGGGCGAAATGAGTCTGGATATTTTGACGATTCAGAAAGATGTAACTCTTACCGAATTTATTAAAAGGGGATTTTTGATTATTGAACCAATTCGTCTAGCTATAAAAAATGATGGAAAATTTATTATGTATCAAACCCTCGGTATTTCATTAGTTCATAAAAGTAAACATCAAATAAATCAAAGATACCGAGAAAAAAAACATGTTGATAAGAATTCTAATTCTGATGAAGTCATTACAAAACATCAAAAGATGACTGGAAATAGATATAAAAAAAATTATGATTTGTTTGTTCCTGAAAATATTTTATCGCCTAGACGTCGTAGAGAATTGCGAATTCTAATTTGTTTAAATTCTAAGAATAGACATAGAAAGGCATCTTTTTGTAATGGGAATGAGGTAAACAGTCAAGTTGTGGATAAAAGCAAAAAATATAAAAAAAAACTTATAAAATTAAAGCTATTTCTTTGGCCCAATTATCGATTAGAAGATTTAGCTTGTATGAATCGTTATTGGTTTAATACCAATAATGGCAGTTGTTTCAGTATGGTAAGGATACATATGTATCCGCGATTGAAAATTCATTAATAGTACATTTTTCCTATATTTCCCATACCATATCGGGTATATGACGACAAAGAGATGCACGCATACGTTGTCTTACATTCCATTCTGATACATGATACTAATTCAATGACATATTAGATCTAGAATGAACAAAATTTTCTTATTTTAGGTCTAAACTTTTATCTTTTGTGAGTGAAGAAACCAACCATACTTTTGTATCCCCTTTCAAATCCAATTTTAAAATGAAAATAGGATTGAGTAAGTTTTATTAAATTAAAAAAATTAGAAATTAATAACGAAATACAAATTATTGTATATACCAAATAAAAATTAGGGGCATTATTATTACTGATCAATAAAGATATCTATCAATAAAAAATATCTTAAAATAAAAAGAGGGGGGGGGAGAGAAGATTTCAGTTTATGGTAAAAAATTCATTCATCTCAGTTATTTCACAAGAAGAAAAAGACGAAAACAGAGGATCTGTTGAATTTCAAATAGTTAGTTTCACCAATAGGATACGAAGACTTACTTCACATTTACAATTACACAAAAAAGACTATTTATCTCAGAGAGGTTTACGTAAAATTCTGGGAAAACGCCAACGATTACTGTCTTATTTGTCAAAGAAAAATAGAATATGTTATAAAGAATTAATTAATCGGTTGGATATTCGGGAGTCAAAAACTCGTTAATTTTATTTTTATAAAGGCATTTTGAATTATTTGATTTATTAGATCTTGAATTTTAATGAACTTTTTTTCGTTTTCAGCAATTCATGAAAGAATGAATCGAGGAAAAACCTATGAATATACCGGCTACAAGAAAAGACCTCATGATAGTCAATATGGGCCCCCACCACCCATCAATGCATGGTGTTCTTCGACTCATCATTACTCTAGATGGTGAAGATGTTATTGACTGTGAACCAATATTGGGTTATTTACACCGAGGAATGGAAAAAATTGCGGAAAATCGAACAATTATACAATATTTGCCTTATGTAACACGGTGGGATTATTTAGCTACTATGTTCACAGAAGCAATAACAGTAAACGGACCGGAACAGTTGGGAAATATTCAAGTACCTAAAAGAGCCAGCTATATCAGAATAATTATGTTGGAGTTGAGTCGTATAGCTTCTCATCTGTTATGGCTCGGTCCTTTTATGGCGGATATTGGTGCACAAACTCCCTTTTTCTATATTTTCAGAGAAAGAGAATTAGTATATGATCTATTCGAAGCTGCCACCGGTATGAGAATGATGCATAATTATTTTCGTATCGGAGGAGTAGCGGCCGATCTACCTCATGGCTGGATAGATAAATGTTTGGATTTCTGCGATTATTTTTTAACAAGAGTTGCTGAATATCAAAAACTTATTACACGAAATCCGATTTTTTTAGAACGAGTCGAGGGAGTAGGCATTATTGGTAGAGAGGAAGTAATAAATTGGGGTTTATCGGGACCAATGCTGCGAGCTTCCGGAATACAATGGGATCTTCGTAAAGTTGATCATTATGAATGTTACGACGAATTTGATTGGGAAGTACAGTGGCAAAAAGAAGGAGATTCATTGGCTCGTTATCTAGTCCGAATTGGTGAAATGATAGAATCCGTAAAAATTATTCAACAGGCCCTGGAAGGAATTCCAGGGGGACCCTATGAGAATTTAGAAATACGATACTTTGATAGAGAAAGGAATCCGGAATGGAATGATTTTGAATATCGATTTATTAGTAAAAAGCCGTCTCCTACATTTGAATTGCCGAAACAAGAACTTTATGTGAGAGTAGAAGCCCCAAAGGGAGAATTGGGAATTTTTCTCATAGGGGATCAGAGTGGTTTTCCTTGGAGATGGAAAATCCGCCCGCCGGGTTTTATCAATTTGCAAATTCTTCCGCGGTTAGTTAAAAGAATGAAATTGGCTGATATTATGACGATACTAGGTAGTATAGATATCATTATGGGAGAAGTTGATCGTTGAAATGATAATTGATACACCGGAAGTACAAGATATCGATTCTTTTTCTAGATTAGAATTTTTTAAAGAGGTTTATGGAATTCTATGGGTTCTTGTTCCTATTTTGACTCTTGTAGTGGGAATCACAATAGGCGTACTGGTAATTGTATGGTTAGAAAGAGAAATATCGGCAGGGATACAACAACGTATTGGACCTGAATACGCCGGCCCTTTGGGAGTTCTTCAAGCTCTAGCAGATGGGACAAAACTACTTTTCAAAGAAAATCTTTTTCCATCTAGGGGGGATACTCGTTTATTCAGTATCGGGCCATCCATAGCAGTCATATCAATTTTAGTAAGCTATTCAGTAGTTCCTTTTGGATATCACCTTGTTTTAGCGGATCTCAATATCGGTGTTTTTTTATGGATTGCCATTTCCAGTATTGCTCCAATTGGACTTCTTATGTCGGGATACGGGTCAAATAATAAATATTCCTTTTTAGGCGGTCTACGAGCTGCTGCTCAATCGATTAGTTATGAAATACCATTAACTTTATGTGTGTTATCAATATCTCTACGTGCGATTCGTTGATACATAGACATAAACTTTTCTCTATTCCTTCCTTTCAAGGAAAGGGTTGGAATGGATTGAGTGGATATCTTAATTTTTTTTTTTTTATTCATTATTCGGGTTGATGAACTAAATCAAATAGTTATATGAGTGAAAGAAAACAGCTTATATATAAATTCGCAGTAAAAAGATTGATTCTCATTTTCTATGTATAAGAGTTAGAGAGTTAAGCGGAAATAAACATAAACAGAAGAGACCGTTTCCCCCAAGATTGGTTGATTAGTCATCCTGACTTGAAGCGGGTTCAAAAGATCAACCGTATTGAGTTTTCACTATCATTTTTATGTATTAGCATAACGGGGGATTGAGCAAAAAGGAGTGGATGGTTAGAAACACGAACATATGTAAAGGATTAGTAATGGAGATTATGTAAATTCTCCAAAAGGACATTTTTACATAATATACAAACAAAGAATACTAATTGGGGCTTTAAGTTGGTAGAAATGATCAGGCAGTACTCCCCATGACACGATTCCAATCCAGAGTATACTCCTATCCACCGATTTAATAAATAACTATTCGAAACGAAATAATCCTTTACTTTATTTTGAAAGCCCTCTTTTTCTCAGAAATAGAAAGAAGAATAGGAACGAAAAAAAAAAAAAAAAAAGATATACTTTATTTATTCTTTGTTACTTTTATTCTTTCCCATATACATATTAATAGATATATAATTTGTGTCATAATTCATTAATTAATATAGAATTTTTTTTTCGTACGTGAAACCAACGGGTTATTGATATTTTTACAAGAAGTATTTTATTGAACAGTTAAGTTATTACTGAACAAAGAAGAATTGAAATTATTATTGAAATTATTAAATTAAAGAAAGGATGAGATCAATTCAGAAGTACTTTTTTTATTTAATTTTGAATTAAAATAATTATAACAGACAGAATTCAATTGGTCTAATTTGGGACCGGCCGATAGTTATCCATCCTACAAACATATCAAGATTCAAAAAAGAATACTGACGCGGTCCCTATATTTATTTCTGGCCTTCAAGGAGCCGTATGAGGTGAAAATCTCATGTACGGTTCTGTAATAGCGATGGTAACAGTGATGGTATCACCGACTATAATTATCTAACAGTTCAAGTACAATTGATATTGTTGAGGCGCAATCAAAATATGGTTTTTGGGGATGGAATTTGTGGCGTCAGCCTATAGGGTTTATCATTTTTATTATTTCTTCCCTAGCAGAATGTGAGAGATTACCTTTTGATTTACCAGAAGCAGAAGAAGAGTTAGTAGCAGGTTATCAAACCGAATACTCGGGTATAAAATTTGGGTTATTTTATGTTGCTTCCTATCTAAACCTATTGGTTTCTTCATTATTTGTAACAGTTCTTTACTTGGGAGGTTGGAATATATCTATTCCGGACATATATGTTTCTGAGCTTTTTGAAATAAATAAAACATGTGGAGTTTTTGGAGCGATAATTGGTATCTTTATTACATTAGCTAAAACTTATTTGTTCTTATTCATTCCTATCACAACAAGATGGACTTTACCGAGGCTAAGAATGGACCAACTATTGAATCTTGGATGGAAATTTCTTTTACCTATTTCTCTCGGTAATCTATTATTAACAACTTCTTTCCAACTCTTTTCACTGTAAAGTAACATTCTATATTCACAACGTGTCTCAAACAAGAGAAATAAACAAACATAAAACTATTCATATATATATTAACGATATGTTCTCTATGGTAACTGGGTTCATGAATTATGGTCAACAAACAGTACGAGCTGCAAGGTACATTGGTCAAAGTTTCATGATTACTTTATCCCACGCAAATCGTTTACCCGTAACTATTCAATATCCTTATGAAAAATCAATCACCGCGGAGCGTTTCCGCGGTCGAATCCATTTTGAATTTGATAAATGTATTGCTTGTGAAGTATGCGTTCGTGTATGTCCTATAGATCTACCCGTTGTTGATTGGAAATTGGAAACTGATATTCGCAAGAAACGGCTTCTTAATTACAGTATTGATTTCGGAGTCTGTATATTTTGTGGTAATTGCATTGAGTATTGTCCAACGAATTGTTTATCAATGACTGAAGAATATGAACTTTCTACTTATGATCGTCACGAATTGAATTATAATCAAATTGCTTTGGGTCGTTTACCAATGTCAGTAATTGACGATTATACAATTCGAACAATTTTGAATTCGCCTCAAATAAATAAGTAAATCTCTTATTAACGAATAATTTCTAATTACTTTACTAATAACTAATATAGAAGGAATTTAGGTTTCTTTCGTGTTGTTTGGTCAATAACTACAAATACCAACTATTGATTGGTTGGTAAGAAACGCGTCTTAATTTGGATTGAAAATCCATTAATTAATATATCCATAATTGTTTTAAAATATATCGGTTAGAATTAGACCGACTCTTTCAGATAAAGAATGAAATTAGTCCAATAATAGTACTCACATTTATTCATATCCCTTAGTATTTATTTACTTAGGATTAAATTAGGAATTGCTCAAAAATCATAAAAAAAAAAAAAGGGTCTCAATAAGGTCATGAAAAACATTTCTATTTATTTATCTCTTATTTTACATATAATGGATTTGCCCGGACCAATACATGATTTTCTTTTAGTCTTTCTGGGATCGGTTCTTATACTAGGAGGTATGGGGGTGGTATTATTTACCAACCCCATTTATTCTGCCTTTTCATTGGGACTGGTTCTTGTTTGTATATCCTTATTCTATATTCTATTAAACTCTTATTTTGTAGCTGCTGCACAACTCCTTATTTACGTGGGAGCTATAAATGTTTTAATCGTATTTGCTGTGATGTTCATGAATGGTTCAGAATATTACAAAGATTTGAATCTTTGGACCATTGGGGATGTGGTTACTTTGCCAGTTTGTACAAGTATTTTTGTTTTACTCATGATTATTATTACGGATACGTCATGGTACGGAATTATTTGGACTACAAGATCAAACCAGATTATAGAGCAAGATTTGATAAGTAATAGTCAACAAATTGGAATTCATTTATCAACAGATTTTTTTCTTCCATTTGAATTCGTTTCGATAATTCTTTTAGCCGCTTTGATAGGTGCAATTGCCGTGGCGCGACAGTAAAAAATTTATAGAATTAGCAATGCACATTAAACTCTGTTCGGTTTTATTACATTCCATTTATTTCCCTTTAATTAAAGATTGTTTATGTCTAAAATAGAAATTATTCAATCTATTCTATTAACAATAGAAAATCTGCCTTTGTTCCGTACTTTTTTTTATTCTAGTCAATTGAATCTGTTGAATTGTTGTTCAGTTCATATTGAAATGAATCGAAATTGATAAGGAGTTGGTCAATGATGCTCGAACATGTACTTGTTTTGAGTGCCTACTTATTTTCTATCGGTATCTATGGATTGATCACGAGCCGGAATATGGTTAGAGCCCTTATGTGTCTTGAACTTATACTGAATGCGGTTAATATGAATTTCGTAACATTTTCTGATTTTTTTGATAGTCGCCAATTAAAAGGAAATATTTTTTCAATTTTTGTTATAGCTATTGCAGCCGCTGAAGCAGCTATTGGCCCGGCTATTGTTTCATCAATTTATCGTAACAGAAAATCAACTCGTATCAATCAATCGAATTTGTTGAATAAGTAGTATTAATCATATAAATTCTAATATTCATAAATTAGAATTACCATGACCATACATTACGTAATAATACATGTTTTCAAAAATGTAAGAAATTAAAGTATCTTGGCTCTATCGCATGAGTCAATCCAGAAGTAGATTGATTAGAAAAATTATGATAAATTATTGATTCATCTGGTGTCTAAATATATGATTCATTTACAAGTTTACTAGATCGAAACTTTCTGACATTCAAAAATTTATAGATCCAAATGTCACATTCAGTAAAGATTTATGATACGTGTATAGGGTGTACTCAATGCGTGCGCGCCTGCCCAACGGATGTATTAGAAATGATACCTTGGGACGGGTGTAAAGCTAAGCAAATTGCTTCTGCTCCAAGAACAGAGGACTGTGTCGGTTGTAAGAGATGTGAATCCGCCTGTCCGACAGATTTCTTGAGTGTTCGAGTTTATTTATGGCATGAAACAACTCGAAGTATGGGTCTGGCTTATTAATACGTTCCAGAAAACCCTACTTGAATACATTTGATTTTTTTACCTTTACCGACAAAAACCCGCGCTCAAAAACTATTTATTTTGGGCACGGGTTTTTCTGGTCCAAGTTTATCTTGTTTTTACCATGAATAATTTTCCTTGGTTAACGCTAGTTGTAGTTTTGCCAATATTCGCGGGTTCCTTAATTTTCTTTCTCCCTCATAGAGGAAATAAGATAATTCGGTGGTATACTATAGGTATATGTATAATGGAACTCCTTCTAACAACCTATGCATTCGGTTATCGTTTCCAATTGGATGATCCATTAATGCAACTGACAGAGGATTATAAATGGATCGATTTTTTTGATTTTTACTGGAGATTGGGAATAGATGGAATTTCTATAGGACCCATTTTACTGACAGGATTTATCACAACTTTAGCTACTTTAGCGGCTCGGCCGATTACTCGAGATTCCCGACTATTCCATTTTCTGATGTTAGCAATGTATAGCGGTCAAATAGGACCATTTTCTTCTCGAGACCTTTTACTTTTTTTCATCATGTGGGAGTTAGAATTAATTCCAGTTTATCTACTTCTATCCATGTGGGGGGGAAAGAAACGTTTGTATTCAGCTACAAAATTTATTTTGTACACTGCAGGAAGTTCCATTTTTTTATTAATGGGAGTTTTGGGTATTGGTTTATATGGTTCCAATGAACCAACATTAAATTTTGAAACATCAGCTAATCAATCGTATCCTGTAGCACTGGAAATAATATTCTATATTGGATTTCTTATTGCTTTTGCTGTCAAATCACCGATCATACCCTTACATACATGGTTACCAGACACCCATGGAGAGGCACATTACAGTACTTGTATGCTTTTAGCCGGAATCTTATTAAAAATGGGAGCGTATGGATTGGTTCGGATCAATATGGAATTATTACCCCACGCCCATTCTATATTCTCTCCCTGGTTGATTATAGTAGGCACAATTCAAATAATCTATGCAGCTTCAACATCTCCCGGTCAGCGTAATTTAAAAAAAAGAATAGCCTACTCTTCTGTATCTCATATGGGTTTCATAATTATAGGAATTGGTTCTATAAGCGATACAGGACTTAACGGAGCCATTTTACAAATAATCTCTCACGGATTTATTGGCGCTGCGCTTTTTTTCTTGGCCGGAACGAGTTATGATAGAATACGTCTTGTTTATCTCGACGAAATGGGCGGAATGGCTATCGCAATTCCAAAAATATTCACGACTTTCAGTATCTTATCAATGGCTTCTCTTGCATTACCGGGTATGAGCGGTTTTGTTGCCGAATTGTTAGTTTTTTTTGGAATACTTACTAGTCAAAAATATCTTTTCATGACAAAAATATTAATTACTTTTGTAATGGCAATTGGAATGATATTAACTCCTATTTATTCATTATCTATGTTACGCCAGATGTTCTATGGATACAAGCTTTTTAATGCCCCAAACTCTTATTTTTTTGATTCTGGACCGCGAGAATTATTTGTTTCGATCTCTATCCTTTTACCTGTAATAGGTATTGGTGTTTATCCCGATTTCGTTTTATCATTATCAGTTGACAAGGTCGAAGCTATTATATCCAATTATTTTTTTCGATAGTTTTTGTGAGTAAACCAAAAAATGAAACTGAAATCCCATGATTTTAAAAATGGTTGATTGTACAATAAAAAAATGAGTCTTTTATATTCTTTTAAGTCAAATAAATAAATTGGAATTCTATTATAACTAGATATCTTTTGAATTTGTGAGAACCATTTGAATCAAGTAATGGAAATGATTCAAATGGTTCTTGATTGTTTACATGAAGTTTTCGTATATATATCTGTATGCCGTCCTATGTTTATATTCGTCAAGTCTTTTATTCAATTAGATGTTAATGTAAATGAACCATAACTATGCAACCCTATTCCTAATAGATTAACCCCAAAATAGCATATCCAAATTATAAGAAAGCCCATTGAGGCCACAATTGCAGAATTTACACTTTCAAAATTTTTATTTGTTCTAATATGTAAATAAATAGCGAATATGGTCCAAGTAATAAATGCCCAAGTCTCCTTTGGATCCCAATTCCAATATGATCCCCATGCTTCATTAGCCCATACTGCTCCCGAAAGAATACCTACGGTTAAAAGGATAAACCCTAGACTAATAATACGATAACTCCAACGATCCAATTGTTGAATCAATTGATACCTGTAATAATTTTGAGACGAAATAAAAGAAGTGTTTCGTAAGACATTGTTTCTTTCGTTCACGTATTGAATCTCACTAAAGTAAACTGACTCATTTTTGAAATTATTGCTTTTACTAAAAATCCTTATGAATTTTCGAAATGTAATGACTAGAAGAGCTAGTGATAATAATGATCCACACAAAAGAGCTGCATAGCTCAATACCATCATACTTACGTGCATCATTAACCAATGGGATTGGAGAGCGGGTACTAATATCGCGGATTGATGCATTTCAGTTAAAAGACCCGAAGTAGCAAAACCTTGAGTAAAAATAGCACTTGGCGCGGTTATTGCGCTTAAACGGTTTTTATGTTTTTTAAAATACGGAATAATATGAATAATGGAAAAACTCCACGAAAGAAAAATTAATGATTCATATAAATCACTTAATGGTAAATGCCTCAAATACATCCAACGAGTAACTAATAATCCTGTTATGCAGAAAAAAGTAGCTATCATCCCCTTTTCTGACGAATCATCTAGTCCTACGATTTCATCGACTAATAAAATTATCAAATGAATTGTAATTACAATTGAAACGATCGAAAAGGATATATGAGTTAATATATGCTCTAAAGTTGAAAATATCATAAAAATTATTAAATTAATAAGGGCGTCCCTCAATTATAGGAATTGAAATCGGGAATTGAATTCATTATAGGACTTACTCTTTTAGAAGATGCCATGCCGCCACTCGGACTCGAACCGAGATGCTCTAGCACTGCTTCCTAAGAGCAGCGTGTCTACCGATTTCACCATAGCGGCTTATTCGAAATCATAATAACCTATTTTTATTCAATCGTCGAGCTTGAAGGAGTTAATTCAATCCAATATTTTTTTTTTTTTTTAGGAAACCATTCAAATTGATGAATAAAAACTTGTTTAAAAATTAGGGATTAAAACGTTTTCGTTAACGTTAATAATATTGATTTTTCTTATTATTATCTTTTTATTTAGTTATTTAGTATTTTAGGATGTCAATTTTATTTAACTGAACTAACAATGTATTTTTTCGTAGGCTATTACTTTATGCTCTCCTAAAACTAAAATGTAACAGTTGTAACTAGATAATTTTTACTTCAATCCCTGGATATAAGTAAAAAAAATGTTCTGCCTCGTTTGCATTTTTTAATGATTAATTTCTTTTATCATTTATTTTATTAATCTAAAATAAAAAATTCATTTTATCGATTAATAAAAAAATAGAATTTTTATATAACACAATTTCAGCGATACACTCAAAAGATTTATGTAAATATTTGCATAGTTAGGTTGCGTTAGGATTTTTTGTTGTGTAGAGAATTTGCGTTAAGATTTAGCAAACCCATTAAGTTAGGTATTTGGGATGGTCATATGAATCATATAAAAAAATTTCGTATAGAAATTGTACCGTACTTCAAAATATTTTCTAAATTTTTTAATTAATATATATATTATATCTTGATCGATCTTCCAATCGAAACATAGGATCTAAAATGGATCACTCAAAATTGGCGCATTCGTCATATAACTACCTAAAAATGTAAACGGGGCTTTTATTAATTTAATTGGGTTTAAGGAATTTATATAGTGATAATAATTTCTAAAACCCAAAATAATGGTTTAAAAGATTATAAAAAACATTTTAAACTTAATCAATTAGTTTCAACGACCTCTTCTTTATAATATAAAATCAAAAATATAACTAAAAAAAATTCTTTTTATTATTGAGTAAGGGCGATGGGGAAAGTGATAATCCCCATCCGGAAAATGATAAAACATACTAAAATGAAAGGCGAAACCTTGCGCTTGCGTTTACCCTTTTTTCAAACAAAAAAGTACCATTCATTTTTAGAATTCAGTAGACAACAGAATTCTTATCTATATCAGAAACGAAAGAAAAATTTGGCTTCAAATTAAAGTAAAAAAAATTCAATTTTATATTCGTTTAAATTAAAACATTATGAGACTAATTCTTTTTTATTTATTTTATTTTTAATGTATATTGTTTATATTGTAATTTATCTTATATATTAATATTTATTCTTTTACTATACTATTATGATGTTAATATTAATTAACATTGATAAATATTATTTATCATTTTTATAACTTATAAATCTTATAAATAAACTATAAACAAAATTATATCACTTTATTAGTTATTAGAACGATTCAGATTATTTATTTGTTACACAAAAAAAACTTTTAGAACTCCCGGTAGAAAGAGATTTCGCTAACGAAAAAGCTTTCAATGCTGCCCTATATCCCTTCCTTTTCCAAATATTTTTACGAATACGTTTTTTTGAAATAGAGGTGCGCTTTTTTGGAACTGCCATTAAAAAGTTATAATAGGTTTTTCGGTTGGATGTGAAAGACATCTATTGTTCAAAATCAATTGTTCTTTACTATTCTCTATCTATTTTTTCTCTAAATTAGACTCCAAAAAAAAAGGGGGGGGGGGTAAAAATCACATAAAATATTAATAAGAACGATAAGGTACACTATGCCAAATAGATTGAAGTTGATAAAAAAAAAAAAAAAAAAGAAAGATTGTCCGTTTCGTTTTCTTTCTATTTTTGTCGTGTTACATTTATACATGTAATAAAAAAATCTAAAAGTTTAATAACCCAACCCTTCTCCCGCTTAATTAAAAAATAAAAAAAACTTTAATAATTTTTTCTATTATATTAATTAATTTAATATTAATTTAATTGGTCAAGCTCGAAGAAAGAGTCCACAAAATTGAAATTATCAAATGAGATAATTAGTTAATCTGTTAAAGGATACAAAATAAAGGATACAAAATACATAATTTAAAGGCATTTTATTTGCCCCCTTTTTTTTTCCGTAAAATTAAAGTGTTGGATATCATAGCATTTCCTACAAATAGCTTTTATTGTAATGGAAGACAAACAATTAGTTACAAAACAAATTGGTTAATGATTCTAAATAACCGAATTACAATAAATAGTTTTAGTTATGGGCTTTATGATTCATATCAAATACTGTTTTTGGTATAATTATTTATCCTTGTTCTATAGATATAAAAAAATTATTGCAATACGTAATAATTAAAATGAAAATTCTAATTTTCATTTTTTATCTTCATAAAATTTTATTTAAAAATTTGAATTTAATATTAACAATTCAGTATTAATAAAATTAAATACGTATTTCTTTTTCACTAGTGACTTATTTATATCATTTGACCAATTATAACCTCTTGATTTTAAATATTTGAAGTAGTTTGGAAAGATTCAGAATAATTAAGGCTAGAAAATTCTATTTAAGTTTTATTTTATATATCTTAATTTTTTTTTATTAACCGACCCCTTTCAAAAGAAAAGAAATAAGAACCGGTGACTCAGAAACAATTAATTAAGATAATTTTTTTTTTTTTTTTTTTTTTATGGAATATACATATCAATATTCATGGATTATACCTTTCATTCCACTTCCAGTTCCTATCTTAATTGGAACAGGACTTCTACTTTTTCCAACGGCAACAAAAAATCTTCGCCGTATATGGGCTTTTCCTAGTGTTTTATTATTAAGTATAGTTATGGTTTTTTCAGCCCTTTTTTCTATTCAGCAAATAAATAATAATTCTGTCTATCAATATGTATGGTCTTGGACCATCAATAATGATTTTTCTTTAGAATTTGGCTGCTTGGTTGATCCACTTACTTCTATTATGTCGATATTAATCACTACTGTTGGAATTATGGTTCTTATTTATAGTGACAATTATATGTCTCATGATCAGGGATATTTGAGATTTTTTGCTTATATGAGTTTTTCCAATACTTCAATGTTGGGGTTAGTTACTAGTTCTAATTTGATACAAATTTATATTTTTTGGGAATTAGTTGGAGTGTGTTCTTATCTATTAATAGGTTTTTGGTTCACACGACCCAGTGCCGCGAATGCTTGTCAAAAAGCGTTTGTAACTAATCGTGTCGGGGATTTTGGTTTATTATTAGGAATTTTGGGTTTTTATTGGATAACAGGTAGTTTCGAATTTCGGGATTTGTTTGAAATATTCAATAACTTGGTTTATAATAATGAAGTTAATTTTTTATTTGTTACTTTATGCGCCTCCCTATTATTTGCCGGCGCTGTTGCTAAATCCGCCCAATTTCCCCTTCATGTATGGTTACCTGATGCCATGGAAGGGCCTACCCCCATTTCGGCTCTTATACATGCCGCTACTATGGTAGCAGCAGGAATTTTTCTTGTAGCTCGGCTTCTTCCTCTTTTCATAGTTATACCTTACATTCTAAATCTAATAGCTTTGATAGGTATAATAACATTATTTTTAGGAGCCACTTTAGCTCTTGCTCAAAAAGATATTAAGAAAAGCTTAGCTTATTCTACAATGTCTCAATTGGGTTATATGATGTTAGCTCTAGGTATGGGGTCTTATCGAGCTGCTTTATTTCATTTGATTACTCATGCTTATTCGAAGGCATTGTTGTTCTTAGGATCTGGATCAATTATTCATGCGATGGAAGCTATTGTTGGATATTCTCCAGATAAAAGTCAGAATATGGTTCTTATGGGCGGTTTAAGAAAACATGTACCAATTACAAAAACTGCTTTTTTATTGGGTACACTTTCTCTTTCTGGTATTCCACCCCTTGCTTGTTTTTGGTCCAAAGATGAAATTCTTAATGATAGTTGGTTGTATTCACCTATTTTTGCAATAATAGCTTGGTCCACAGCAGGATTAACTGCATTTTATATGTTTCGGATCTATTTACTTGCTTTTGAAGGACATTTAAACGTTT